GGTACGTTTTTGAATCGAAATAAGGAATGGCAATCTTTGAGAATTTTGTCATCATTCAATTGTTATCGAGTCGGTCCATTCAACGGTTCGAAATATAACAATGTGACAAAAGAATCGAATCCCATAACTCCACTTATGGATTTGTTGGGCCCCTTAGGTACTATTGTACCTAAAATAGTGAATTTTTATTCATCTTATCATTTAATAACTCATAATCAGATCTTGTTAAATAAATATTGGCTACTTGACAATCTTAAACAGACTTTCCAAGTACTTGAAGTATTTAAATACTGTTTAATAGATGAAAATAGGCGGCTTTATAATCCCGGTCCATGCAATAACATCATTTTGAATCCATTCCATTTGAATTGGTGCTTTCTACATCACAATTTTAGTGAGGAGACATCCACAATAATTAGTATTGGACAATTTTTTTGTGAAAATATATGTCTATTTAAACATGGACCACACATCAAAAAATCTGGTCAAATTTTAATTGTTCATGTTAATTCCTTAGTTATAAGATCAGCTAAGCCCTATTTGGCCACTCTAGGAGCGACTGTTCATGGACATTATGGAGAAACCCTTTCTGAAGGAGATACGTTAGTTACATTTATATATGAAAAATCCCGATCTGGTGACATAACGCAGGGTCTTCCAAAAGTAGAACAAATCTTAGAAGTGCGTTCGATTGGTTCAATATCGATGAACTTTGAAAGGCGATTTGAAGGTTGGAACGAACGTATACCAGGAATTCTTGGAATTCCCTGGGGATCCTTAATTGGGGCTGAGCTAACCATAGCCCAAAGTCGTATCTCTTTGGTTAATAAGATCCAAAAGGTTTATCGATCCCAGGGGGTACAGATCCATAATAGACATATAGAGATTATTGTACGGCAAGTAACATCAAAAGTGTTGGTTTCAGAAGATGGAATGTCTAATGTTTTTTCACCCGGAGAATTAATCGGATTGTTGCGAGCGGAACGAGCAGGGCGTGCTTTAGACGAAGCGATCTGTTATCGGGCAATTTTATTGGGAATAACGAGGGCATCTCTGAATACTCAAAGTTTCATATCCGAAGCAAGTTTTCAAGAAACTGCTAGAGTTTTAGCAAAAGCTGCTCTACGGGGTCGTATTGATTGGTTGAAGGGTCTGAAAGAAAATGTTGTTCTGGGGGGGATTATCCCAGTCGGTACTGGATTCAAAAAATTAGTGCATCGTTCAGGGCAAGACAAAAACATTCATTTGGAAATCAAAAAGAAAAATCTATTCGAGTTGGAAATGAGAGATATTTTGTTCCATCATCGAGAATTTTTTTGTTCTTGTGTCCCAAACAATTTCCATGACACACTAGAAAAATCATTTATGTGATTTCCTAAGGAAAGCTTTATTCTTTTTACTTTCTAATTATTTTTTTGATTTGATCATAAATCAAAATTAAGAAATAAAAAAATGAATGGTTTGGACTGTATACCAATGGTCAATCCCGGTAGAAGGTTCCGTAGGAACAATTTTGTATTTGTGAAAAAAAAAAAAGAGAAAGCGTGGGAAAAATGACAAGAAGATATTGGAACATCCATTTGGAAGAGATGATGGAAGCAGGAGTTCATTTTGGTCATGGTACTAAGAAATGGAATCCTAGAATGGCTCCTTACATCTCTGCAAAGCGTAAAGGTATTCATATTACAAATCTTACTAGAACTGCTCGTTTTTTATCAGAAGCCTGTGATTTAGTTTTTGATGCAGCAAGTAGAGGAAAAAACTTCTTAATCGTTGGTACCAAAAAAAAAGCAGTGGATTTAGTAGCATCAGCTGCAATAAGGGCTCGATGTCATTATGTTAATAAAAAATGGCTCGGTGGTATGTTAACGAATTGGTCCACTACAGAAACGAGACTTCTTAAGTTCAGAGACTTAAGAGCAGAACAAAAGATGGGGAAACTCAACCGTCTCCCCAAAAGAGACGCAGCAATGTTGAAGAGAAAATTATCTACTTTGCAAACATATCTGGGTGGGATCAAATATATGACTGGGTTACCCGATATTGTAATCATCGTTGATCAGCAAGAAGAATATACAGCTCTTCGAGAATGTGTCATTTTAGGGATTCCGACGATTTGTTTAATTGATACAAATTGTGACCCAGATCTTGCAGATATTTCGATTCCAGCCAACGATGATGCTATAGCTTCAATCCGATTGATTCTTAACAAATTAGTATCCGCAATTTGTGAGGGCCGTTCTAGCTATATAAGAAGTCGTTGATTATGTTATAATTAAGAATATTAAGATTAGTTAATTATTTAGATTTTTTGGCTCGGTTACTATTCTCGTCTTGTCTTGCATTTTTAAAAAGAGATAAAATGGAATATTGATATTATGTTGTGTGATTCCTTGGTATCTGAAATATATGATTACTGATGAAAGTAGATGAGTTGAGAAAGAGATGGTTGAATCAAAATAATTCTTTTTTTTTTTTGAAGTTCGATTTATGTCAGAGGACAATATGAATGTTATACCATGTTCCATTAAAACACTCAAAGGGTTATACGATATATCAGGTGTAGAAGTAGGCCAACATTTATATTGGCAAATAGGAGGTTTACAAATTCATGCCCAAGTACTTATCACTTCTTGGGTCGTAATTGCTATCTTATTAGGTTCAGTCATCATAGCTGTTCGGGATCCACAAACCATTCCGACCGACGGTCAGAATTTCTTCGAATATGTGCTTGAATTTATTCGAGACTTGAGCAAAACTCAGATTGGAGAAGAATATGGTCCTTGGGTTCCCTTTATTGGAACTATGTTCCTATTTATTTTTGTTTCTAATTGGTCAGGTGCCCTTTTACCTTGGAAAATCATAGAGTTACCTCATGGGGAGTTAGCCGCCCCCACGAATGATATAAATACTACTGTTGCTTTAGCTTTACCCACGTCAGTGGCATATTTTTATGCAGGTCTTACAAAAAAAGGATTGGGTTATTTCGGAAAATACATTCAACCAACTCCAATCCTTTTACCAATTAATATTCTAGAAGATTTCACAAAACCTTTATCTCTTAGTTTTCGACTTTTCGGGAATATATTGGCTGATGAATTAGTAGTTGTTGTTCTTGTTTCTTTAGTACCTTCAGTAGTTCCTATACCTGTCATGTTTCTTGGATTATTTACAAGTGGTATTCAAGCTCTTATTTTTGCAACTTTAGCCGCGGCTTATATAGGGGAATCCATGGAGGGTCATCATTGATTAGTTTTCGAATATAGTCTTTTTTTTTTTTAGCTTATCCCAATTGAGGCAATGCATGGTTCAAGAGAATCCATTCGGTTGGGGAACATAATAGATACAAATACGTATGTATATACGACTAGGGTTATAGGAGAAAAGATAGACGATATTTCGAAATGGTGGATAGGTCACACTAGATATATGTAATGTTTATAAGTCCAGCCACATACTCTAGTATATCTTTCAAAGAATTATTCTAGAATTCGATTTCATATAAAATGTGGGCAGTTTACGTTATGAAAGAAAGAAATGTATATGTGATATATATTAAATATATACTAGTTATATAAGGTTATACCTAATCTATATTATTATTTATTATTATCATTCGAAGTTTTAGTTACTTCGACTCGATAGATTTTAGTGATCAAATCAAATTAAGTAATAATTCATTGGTTGATTGTATCATTAACCATTTTTTTTTGGTGTGAGGAACCTATCATGAATCCACTTATTTCTGCCGCTTCCGTTATTGCTGCTGGATTGGCCGTAGGGCTTGCTTCTATTGGACCTGGAGTTGGTCAAGGTACTGCTGCAGGCCAAGCCGTAGAAGGTATTGCGAGACAACCAGAAGCAGAAGGTAAAATACGAGGTACTTTATTGCTTAGTCTAGCTTTTATGGAAGCTTTAACAATTTATGGACTGGTCGTGGCATTAGCGCTTTTATTTGCGAATCCTTTTGTTTAATTTCATACTAGAATGAAAATATAAATAAAGTACATAACTTACTTTTCTCTTATTTTTTTCTCTTATTTTATTAACTCGTTGCCGTTTGCTTCTGTGAATTATATCAATATTTTACTTTTTTTTATAATTATGTATTTTTGTTGTGACAATACCTCGGGAAGGACTGATTTGAGGATGAGGAATTAGTGGATTCGCTCGCTTTATTCCTTCCCGTCCTTAGTTTAGGACGATGAAATTTTTACTTTTCCTTTAGGAAGTAGGAAGTGTTTGAACAAAGGAGCTATTTCGCAATTGACACGAAACCTAAGGCCTCACTTAATAAGTATCTTTCTTATCGGAAACTTCAAAAAAAAATAAGAAATATTTGAATTTGAGAATTCAATAAATAGATTTAATCTATTCCCGTTAAAAATGGGAAAATTCAGAAAAGGAAATTGATCAAAAAATAAAGGGCGAGCCGGGTGATACAAAAAGAACTCTGTTCTTTATTAGTCCTATCTATAAGAGGAGAGCATATGAAAAATGTAACCGATTCTTTCGTTTCCTTAGGCCATTGGCCATCCGCCGGGAGTTTCGGGTTTAATACCGATATTTTAGCAACAAATCCAATAAATCTAAGTGTAGTGCTTGGTGTATTAATTTTTTTTGGAAAGGGAGTGTGTGCGAGTTGTATATTTCAAGAATAGGTTGGATCCAACCGGCTGTACTTTATTAAAATTAAAATTTATTTTCTATTTTTATATTATAGGATAAATAGGAAAAAAAAGTGCACGATCTCAACGAATTCCTTCTGAATAAATTATGAAATCATATGTAAGAACCATAGCATTTCGTGATTCATTGGTAAGTCAGCTTTGATTCTCTATCAACCAATAATGTGAGACCATTAACATGGTTAAAGCTAAACTGTTTGAAGTCCGGGCACAACATGGTACTCTTTCTACCACTACGTTAGTAGTTAGTACCAAAATGGTTTAAAAAAGAATAGTTGGTGATTTTTCCGATATAGAACACTCATATCGATA